GTAGTCTTTACATTTTCCCTTTCACTCGTAGTGTGGGGAAGAAGTGGACTTTAGAAGTACTACTAATTGAGTTGAGGAATCAAACTGTATCAATTGTTTTATAGATCGTTCTGCAACGCGTTTTGAACTATTTAAAATCAAAATATCTTAATTTCCAATTCCATTGGAGTCCAATGGAGTAATGTATGATAGGAATCATACTCTTTCAATCAAAGAACTATTTCAATGATTCCCATGTTTGTATTTCGAAAGGAAAGGGATCCAGATGATTGGAAATTTTTTCCAATCTAATTCTTCTGAAATTTTCTATTTCAATTAAGGGGCTCTTACTATCCTTATAGATTAGATGGATACTGAGGAAGACCGGACATTATCCCTCTTTACTCTTCAAAGAAGAAGTCGTTTTGTTAAGTGTATACGCACTTTCTATGAGAAATGATATAGACATAGTGGTTGTCTAACGAGAGACTATGCAATAATAAGATCTTGCCTCGGGCGAGGCACATATTGCGTATTTACCGCTGGGTTTCTAATTTTAGAAAGGAGATTTTTTCTTTATCGACTTATTTCATATCATGGTTCGGGCGTTAAAAATCGGTGAGGTTTACTCTTCCTTTTCGAAATCCGAAGAAGTGCCCGTGGGCCTCCTGTCAATAGTTTGTCAATAGTTAAATCAATTATTTCTTCGGAATACTAAAAAAAAGATTACTACGCGATTTTAGTAATCTATATGCCCATATCGTTTTTCAATCATTGATTCTTTCCATAAATACCGATATTCAGATTGGAAATCATAAAAAATCTAGTAATTCGAATCATAATTAGAATCATCAGATAAGAGTTAAGACGATTATTTCAGATTGATCGGAACAAGTAGATGTAGCAAATAAATAGAATTGGGTGCTATGTCAATTCCATACAATATAGGGAATTTATATACACATATATGAAGAGAATATTGTAGATTGATCTATATAAAATGAAGCCTCTATCTTTTAGAACTTTATAGACTAAGAGATAGATAGTATGGTAAGAAAGAAATAGATGAATCTTTCTTTCTTACCATACGATCGAATTCATAAAATACTGCCGATTATAGTCCGCTCATTTCATTTAAGACGCGAAATTGGAATCCTTTTCATTTCATTTTACTTCGTCCATTTTTGATAAGAACTCAGAAGGAAAGTTTCATTCAAATGAATTTGAAAATTTAATTGAATTAATCATTTTGACTGACTGTTTTTACGTAAATGATAAGTAGAAAAGCGGTAGGAACTAGAATGAATAGTGCAGTCGCAATAAATGCAAGAATATTGACTTCCATAATCTCATCGGTTTTTTTACTTCGCAATAACTCGGGATTTAATCCCATAGAGATGATAAATCTTTCGCCTGTAAATTCAATGAATGAATTACCTCTCGACGATCTTGAATCTTGAATCCGATCAATATCATGAATAACAATATCTGAGCTATCAAATCAATTCGTCGTCGAGACTTGAATAGTATAACATAGGAAGTTCTTTTATCCATACCGAATCCAAATTTGGATTCCTGACCCAATCAATCCAAAATTCCTTTATTTATCATTTGTTTCCCTTCTTTTTTCTATAACCTACCTTAGGTCTTCCTTGTACAATCATCTGATGAAGTATTATCAGATTGCCCTTCCACTTCGATTAGTCACATAGTTACAAACCCAAACAAACAAGAAAAGCGAAATGGAAAAAAAAAAAAGAGTTAAGTTCTAAACTCCTTGTGATTTTTTGGAAGACGAAGACAAAGAAGTTTGATAAAGATGAGGCCGGTATAAAAGATCTAATATCCCTATTTTAGGGTTTGTTATTTCTTCGATGGGACCCTAAAAAAAAAATGGAAAAATAGGAAAGAAAAACAGCCCCTTTGTTTTGGAAATTGAATTCTGCCCCCTGACATCCTTTCATAGAAAGGTAGAAATTAATTGATGTATTTATTGGATCCGTCGGGACTGACGGGGCTCGAACCCGCAGCTTCCGCCTTGACAGGGCGGTGCTCTGACCAATTGAACTACAATCCCAGGGAAATAAGGGATCTAGCAGAAAATTTTATTCTTTTTTTATCTTCGTATGGGGTATTTCGGAAGGACAGGGGGGTTATACAATCTCATGGTAGATTGGCGAATTATTGGGCCGAGCTGGATTTGAACCAGCGTAGACATATTGCCAACGAATTTACAGTCCGTCCCCATTAACCGCTCGGGCATCGACCCAGGAAGAATCCACTTTAGGCTTATTGGTAATCCATGATCAACTTCGTTTCGTAGTACCCTACCCCCAGGGGAATTCGAATCCCCGCTGCCTCCTTGAAAGAGAGATGTCCTAAACCACTAGACGATGGGGGCCGACTTGCCCAACCGCCCTCATACTATGATCATAGTATGAACAGTTTTTTGAAATTGTCAATATAATGGAATGGTATGATTAGACTCGCGGGATCTTTCCGTTTTTCAGAATTGTATAGA